AAAATTAAATTCTTATTAATGAATTTGAAAAAAGTAATAAAATTCCTCCTCTAAGATTTAATAATAATCCCAATATCATAATAAAATTAGACTGTTCTTTTAATATAATATTTAAGTAAAATTTTTTTGAAGAACCTAAAAAAATACAGAAATATAATCTTAAATAATAAAATAATCTTATTACCGACCCTAAAATTAGTATTAACAAAAATGATCAAAAAATATTTCTTATTCTTCTCATAATTACAACTCATTTAGACACAAATCCTAATAAAGGAGGCAGTCCTCCTAAAGATATTAATATTACTATAATTGTTATCCTACTATATATATTAAAATTTATAAGTATATTCAAATTTTTTATTACTTCTAAATTTATAAATCACAAATTAACAAAAATACATAAAGAAATTAAAATATAAATAAAAAAATATACTTTTATGGATCAAACTCTCTGGGATAAAGCATATACTATTCACCCTAAATGTCCAATTGAAGAATATGCAAGAATTGCTCGAATTTGAGTTTGATTTATACCTCCAATTCCCCCTACTAATCTAGACCTAGCTCCTAATAAGCAAATAATTAATATAAAATAATATATTAAATTTAATTCAAATAAGGAATTAATTAATAAAATAGGTGCAATCTTTTGTCAAGTTGCCAATAACATACATGAAATTCATGGGAGGCCAGCTATTACTCTAGGCAATCAATAATGAAAAGGAAATATTCCTATTTTTATAATTAAACCTCTTCTAATTACAAATAAACTTATTAAAGAAAATTCTATATTTCTTAAATTTTCTCAACTAAAAAAAATTCTATAACTTCTCAGACTTCCAAATATTAGTAAACTTGAACCTAAAGCTTGAATAATAAAATATTTCACAGCTGATTCCCTCTCTGATATACTTTTTTGATATACTAAAATAGGTAAAAAACCAACTAAATTAATTTCTAGTCCAGCTCAAATTCCTAATCAATGAGAAGAAGAAATTGAAAATAAAGTTCCAAAAACTATAGTAAAAATAAATAAAAATCCAAAAGGTAAATTTGAAAACATAAGAAAAAGGATGAAGTCGAATCACCCAAAATAAAGTTAGCAGCCCTATTTTACTCCTAGTTTTTTCTTTATTGAGCTCAATCTAAAGATCCTTCGTTTCACTCATGAAATAACCCAATGAGTAAAATAACTAAAAAAATAAATGAACAAATAAGTATGTTATAAGAAAATCTTATTCTTATTCTAACTAATACAGGAAATAATAAAACAATCTCCACATCAAAAATTAAAAAGATGATAGCCAATAAAAAAAACCGTAAAGAAAAAGGTAATCGTGCTGATTTAATTGGATCAAATCCACATTCAAAAGGAGAATTTTTTTCTCGATCTCTTAAAGTTCGTTTGGATAAAATTCACCCTAACGATATTACTACAGTAGATAAAATAATACCAATAATCCTTCTCAAGGTAGTCCTTAACATTTAGTATTAGAAATATATATATTCCATATTAATCAACATCAATGATTTCCGTTCATCCGGCGTAATACCATTTCTAAACAAGTAATTATTATATTACAATCTCCTAATTAACAGCTAGGTGCCTCTGATTTGGCTTTTGCTTAAAATCTAATACAAAAAAGGACTTTCACCTCTAAAACACGGGTCGAAACCGCATGCAAATTTCTCGCTTTTTGTATTAATCTAATATGACCTAAAGATTATATAATCTATTTTTTGAATGCAAATCAAATCTTTTTATTTAAAGTATTAAGTCTAAATTCTCTTAGAGGCATTTTAATTTATTTGCCGTTTTTAGATTAAAAATCTAACACTTAATTCTCAGTCATCTAAGACTTAATTACATTTATTTATTTAATATCCTCATCAATAAATTGATAAATATAAAAATAACCAAACAACATCAACAAAATGTCAATATCAAGCAGCGGCTTCAAAACCAAAATGATGACCTGTAGAAAAATGTTGTAATCATACACGAATTAAACAAACAAGCAAAAAAGTTCTACCAATTAATACATGTAGTCCATGGAATCCTGTTGCAACAAAGAATGTTGAACCATAAACTCCATCTGCAATAGTAAAGCTAGCTTCAAAATATTCCATCCCTTGTAGAAAAGTGAAATATACTCCTAAAATTACTGTTCCAATTAATCCTTGAAGGGCTCCTGACCGATCCCCTTCTATTAAACTATGATGAGCTCATGTTACAGTAACCCCAGAAGCAAGCAAAACCCCAGTATTTAATAAAGGAACTTCAAATGGATTCAAAGGTATAATTCCAGCAGGTGGTCAACAAGAACCCAATTCAACATTAGGGGCCAGTCTCCTATGAAAATATGCTCAAAAAAAAGCAAAAAAGAAACAGACTTCAGAGATAATAAATAAAATTATTCCTCATCGAAGACCTTTAGATACTTGTATTGTATGAAATCCTTGAAAAGTCGCTTCTCGAATTACATCCCGTCATCACTGAATTATAGTTAGAGAAATTAAAATTAAACCAAGAACGAAAGTAATATATGAATAACCGTGGAATCACCCAGCTAACCCAGAAGTTAAAAATAGAGCCCCCATAGAACCAGTTAAAGGTCATGGTCTAAATTCTACTAAATGAAATGGATTTCGTCCCATTACTCTAAAGCATTTAATGCTTCCTTAGCATCTTCAGTGCTATGCTCTAAATATAAGCTATTAGAATTTATAGTGAATAATTAATTAATATAAGAATACATAGTGTAAAAATTATTAAAGAAATAAAAAAGTTAAAGAACTTTATTTGGATTCTCTGATTTTTCTTGGAAACAAGACTAACTGTTATTAAAGCTCCTTGACCTCCTAAAATTTCAAGCCATCCTTGATCAATAGATTTTATTAGATTAGTTCCAAAAACTATTGAAAATTTAGTTAAAGGTTGAGCTCTAATTGGAGCTAAAAATCATATTGTAGAAAAGAAATATTTTATTTTATTTATTTTTTTTGGATAGAATTCTTCATCTCATATAATTGCTGCAAAAAATAAACCTAAAAAAATTACTATAATAGTTAATATTTTGTATAAAAAAGGAATAATAAAAGGACATGGGTTAAACTGAATAAAAATATTTTGAAGAAAAAATCCTGCTATAATTGCACAAAATCTTAAAATTAAAGTTGAGAAGTTAATATAGTAATCTTTTTCATGTTTAGAATGTAACGGGATGTTTTTGGGATTTCTTCATAAAGAACAAAATGAGAGTCGTAAAGAGTAAGCTGCAGTTATTCCCGTAGCCAAGAAGATTAAACATACTATAAGAAAATTTGTAGGTTCAAACAAAGAAATTTCTAAAATAAGATCTTTAGAATAGAATCCTCTTAAAAATGGCGCTCCGCATAAAGACAAATTAGCAATATTTATACAACTGATAGTTAAAGGAGCCTGATTGAATATCATTCCTATAGATCGAATATCTTGTGTATTTGTGCTATTGTGAATGATTGCTCCTGCACAAAGAAATAATAATGCTTTAAAAAGTGCGTGCGTATATAAATGAAATAAAGCAAGATATGAATTTCCTATTCCTAATCTTATTATTATCACACCTAATTGACTTAGGGTAGAAAGAGCGATAATTTTTTTTAAGTCATTTTCATAATTTGCTCCGATTCCTGCTATTAATAAAGTTAATACTGAAATAAATAAAAGAGTTGGTTTAAAAAATGAACAGGTTGATAGGAAAGGAAAGAAGCGGATTAGCAAGAAAACTCCTGCTGTTACTAGGGTTGATGAATGAACTAAAGCTGAAACTGGAGTTGGAGCAGCTATAGCTGCTGGAAGTCATCTAGAAAAAGGAATTTGAGCTCTTTTAGTCATGGCTGCAATTAAGATAGTTAAAGCAACAAATGTTCTTAGATAAAAATCAAATATTAAAGTAATGATTCAATGTCCTTGTAAAACTAAAATACCAATGGAAATTAAGATTATTACGTCTCCAATTCGATTTGCTAATACGGTTAATATTCCTGCTCCGAGAGATTTTATATTTTGATAGTAAATCACCAAAGCGAAAGAAACAATTCCTAATCCATCTCATCCTAAGAGAAGAGCTGGAAGACTTGGAATAAATACTAATAAATTTATTGATATTACAAATAATATAACTAGTCAAGTAAATCGTTTTAGAAATGGGTCGTGAGACATATATCTAGATGAAAATATTATTACACATCCTGAAATTAAGCAAACTACATTGCTAAAACTCAATCTAATTGGGTCGAGAATGAAAGAAAATGTTATATTACAAGATCTTATATTTATAATATTCCATTCAATTAATAAGCATATATCTTTTATAATAAAATAACATGTTAATGGAAAAATTATAAACCTATAAATTAATAGAAATAAAGAACTAATTGAAGAAGATTTAAGTTTTAAAAACATGATTAAGTAAGAATAATTCTTATTTTTAGTTCCACAGACTAATGTTTTTTCTTAAACTAACTTAATTAATTTAAATTCATATAAAAACGATTTCTCTTTTTATAATTAATATATTAGCAGGAATTCAGTGTAAAAATAACAGTAGATATCCTAAAGATCTGAAGTTAGAGAATGGTTTGGTGTACTTAGGATTACCTCCGTGTTGTCTACAGGTAAATAGATATATTCTATATAATGCTGCTAGAAATCTTATTAGTCCAAGACAAATAATATAATAAGAAGAACTAAATAAAATTGATGGAAAAATTATAATTTCTCCTAACAAATTAATTCTCGGGGGTGCTGCTATATTTATAATAGAAAATATAAATCATCATAGAGTTAATAACGGAAGTAACATAAGTATTCCTTTAGCTAATAAAAGTCTTCGTCTATGAATTTTTTCATAGGTATAATTTGCAAGAGCAAATAAGGCAGAAGAACAGAATCCATGGGAAATTATTAATACTAAAGCACCTCTTCATCCTCAGGATCTGTTTGAAAAAGCACCTGCTAATATTAAAGATATATGTCCAACAGAAGAGTATGCAATTAGAGATTTAAAGTCGATTTGGCGAAAACAAATAATTCTTGTTAAAACACCTCCTCATAGACCTAGTGAAAAAATTAAGGTAATTGAGTTTGAATAATAAAAATTAAAAAATTGATACATTCGTAGAATTCCATAACCCCCTAATTTTAGCAAGATGGCTGCTAAAACCATTGAACCAGCTACCGGGGCTTCTACATGAGCTTTTGGTAATCATAGATGAACTGTAAATATTGGTAATTTAACTAATATCGCTGTAAAAATTATAAAAGTTAAAAAATTTCAAGTTCATGACAATGTGGTATTTAAATGTTCCAAGCGAAGTCTTGAAATTATTAATATATTTGAAGAAAATGATTCTGTAGTAGCTCAAAGAATGATCAATAATAAAGGAAGAGAAGCTGCTACTGTATAAATTATTATATATATTCCAGCTTGTAATCGTTCTGGCTGGTATCCTCATCCTAAAATAAGTATTAAAGTGGGAATTAACGAGGCTTCAAAAAGAAAATAAAAATGTATAATTCTTGCTATTGAAAACGCAATAATTAGAATCAAGGTTAATGAAATGACAAAAATACAAAATAGATTTACATTATTTTCTTTTAGTTTAACTCTTCTTTGCCTAGCAATTATTATTATTAAAGCAATCCATAAAGTTAAAGAAATTAAAATTGAAGATATTGAATCTTGTGAAATATATAAATTTATTTGTTCATAGTTTCATAAAGATCTAAAAAGGTGTAAAAAAGAAAGCAAACTTATAATAGATAAGAATCAAATTTTTTGATATCAATTTCATTTTTTAGAATTAAATGTTATTGATAAGATCAGTCTTAAAATAATTCCTAACATTTTTGTGAAGAGAATCTAGATACGTAATCATTTCCTTGAGATCGAATTATGGAAACTAAAATGGATAAACCAAGACTTGCTTCACAGGCCCCTAAAGTAATTAAAATTAAAGATATTTCTCCATTAAAAGAAATATTATTAGATATAAAAAATATTATTATAAATAGATTTATAGTAGCGGCTTCAAGTCTTAATAAAATTCTTAAAAGATGTTTGTATTGTAAAGATAAAGCAATTAATGCTATAATAAATCCAAGTATACTAATTAAAATTAAAGAAAATGTTCTCATATCATAATGCAATAGTAGCTCAAGAAAGAGCGTTGGTCTTGTAAACCAAAGGTTAAGTTATATAACTTCTTTTGCTATAAATTGTTGAGTGAGTCGAACACTCTAAATTTGTTTTCAAGACAAATTGTCCCCTCGGAAACAATTAGTGTTTTAAAAATCTAAAATATTATCTCATAGAGCTTGAGTTAAAGGAGATAAAAGGAAATAACTAAAATATAATACTGTAAATAACTGACCTACTTGTTCATATGGAGCTTCAACTGGGCATCTTCCGATTCATGTTAAAATGAGAAAAATCCCTACAAAAGTTCAGAATAAAACTTGGTTTAAAGGATAGAAAGAAAAAGATCGAAATTTACCTAAATGTGTAATAGGTACAATTATTAAAATAACTACTGAAGCTACTAAAGCAATTACCCCTCCTAATTTATTGGGGATAGATCGTAGAATAGCATAAGCAAAAAGAAAATATCATTCTGGTTGAATATGTACGGGGGTAACTAAAGGATTTGCTGGAATGAAATTTTCAGGATCTGTTAAGAGTTGTGGAAAAAATAGAACTAAAAAAGTTAAAAAAGCAACTATTACAACAAATCCTACTACATCCTTGAATCTATAATAAGAATGAAATGGTACTTTATCACCATCCCTATTTAATCCTAAGGGATTATTAGATCCTGTCTCATGAAGAAATAATAGATGAAGTATAGTTAAACCAGCAATTCCGAATGGTAACAAAAAATGTAAAGCAAAGAATCGAGTCAAAGTAGCATTGTCAACGGCGAATCCTCCTCATACTCATTCTACTAATATTTTACCTAAATAAGGGATAGCAGATAGTAAATTAGTAATTACGGTAGCTCCTCAAAATGATATTTGACCTCAAGGAAGTACATATCCTAAAAAAGCAGTTCCTATAGTTAATAAAAGAAGAATTACACCAATATTTCAAGTATGTTGGTTAACATGAGATCCGTAGTATATTCCACGTCCAATATGAAAATAAATACAAATAAAGAATCAAGAAGCTCCGTTAGCATGAATAGCTCGTAAGAGTCAACCGTAACTTACATCTCGTGTAATATGTATTACAGAACTGAAAGCTAGATCTACATGAGCTGTATAATGTATAGCTAAAAATAAACCAGTCAAAATTTGAATTACCAAACACAATCCTAAAAGGGAACCAAAATTTCATCACACAGACAAATTTAATGGGGCTGGTAAATCAATTAACAAATTATTTATTATTTTTAATACAGGATGGGATTTTCGTAATGGTCTACGCATAATTTATTTCGAAAATGGGCGCAATGGTGCTTGTTGGTAATAACAGATTTTTACTACTACTACTAAAGTAATTAATAGAATAATTCCTAATCCAATTAAGATAGAAGCAGTGTGAGGTGAAACCAATTGGGTACCATAAGTTTTAAGTTCTTTTAACTCAGAATTTATTGATAGATAAGAAGTTATTCTTGTATCTTTAAACATATAGAAATAAAACAAAATAGTTATTAAAGTTAATAAGAAAATAAAAAAAATGACAGCTCCTCCCCCTTTGAAAAGAACATTAGGAGAAAGTGCAGATACATAAGCAAATATTACTAGTAGACCTCCTACATAAATAAGAAATAAAATGTATCCATATCAAGGAGAAATAATTATGGAAGTTAATATACATATGAATAGGGTCGAAACAATAATTGATAGTCCTAAACTCAAAGGTTGAGCTATTAATGGAAATATAAAGATTCTAGATCTTAAAAGTGCTAGGATAATTAAACTTGTCATTTCTCGAAATATAGGATTAGATTACCTAATTTTTAACTTCCAATGCTAATGTTTTGTTTAAACTATAATTTCGATTAGTAGTATATTAAATATGCTAAAACATAAACTAAAAGTAAAAAAGAAAGAGAAGCAGGTAGAAAGCTTTTTCAAGTTAGTCTTATTAGTAAATCATAGCGGAATCGAGGATATCTTCCACGAACTCAAATAAAAGCAAAAGCAAAGATTAGAATTTTTAGTATAAAAATAATATCACTTTCAAATATGATTATAGATGATCCCCCAAAAAATAGTAATGCGCATAGTAATCTTATAACTAAAATATTAGCATATTCAGCCAAGAAAATTAAAGCAAATCCAGCTGACCCATACTCAATGTTAAATCCAGAAACCAATTCTGATTCACCTTCAGCAAAGTCAAAAGGAGCACGATTAGTTTCAGCAACACAAGTAACAAATCATATTAAAGATACTGGAAATATTAAGAATCTTAATCAAATATGTTCTTGGAATTCTTTTACTTCAATAAAACTAAAGGTTCCTACTAAGAATAAAGGAAACAATAAAATTAAAGCTATTCTGATTTCATAAGAAATGGTCTGAGCAATAGCTCGCAAACTTCCTAACAGAGCATATTTGGAATTAGAAGCTCATCCTGCCAATAATGTCCCATATACATTAAGTCTTGAAACACATAAAAAAAACAAAATTCCCCATTTAAAATATCTTAAAGAATATAAACTTGGATATAATTGTCATAAAAGAAGAGCTAAGATAAAACTAAAAACAGGAGCTAAAAAATAAGGAGAATAGTTTGCTATAGTAGGCTTTGCAATTTCTTTTGTTAATAATTTAGCAGCATCTGCAATGGGTTGAGGAAGTCCAGCTAATCCTACTTTATTAGGTCCTTTTCGAATTTGAATATATCTCAGTCCTTTACGTTCTAATAAAGTAAAAAAAGCGACCGCTAATAATACACAAATATAAGTTAATACCGAAGAAATAATAGAAAGATACATTATAAAGAAAAGAATTTAAATCTTTATATTTAGGTCCTAAACCTAATGCATTTTTCTGCCATCTTTATTTTATAAGATATAAAAAAAAGAATTTTCATCTTTATATTTAGGGCTTAAACCTAATGCACTTATCTGCCATTTTTATTAGTGTTTAAATATTTATTTCATAATTATAAGTCATCTATATATAATAAATTTTATTTTAAATTGGTCCTTTCGTACTAAATTTAAATAATGAAATTAAAGATAGAAACTGACCTGGCTCACGCCGGTCTGAACTCAGATCATGTAGAATTTTAATGGTCGAACAGACCAACCTTTAAAGACTTCTGCATCTTGTAGGATATTCTAGTCCAACATCGAGGTCACAAACCCTTTTTTCGATATGAACTCTCAAAATGGATTATGCTGTTATCCCTACGGTAACTAATTCTTTTAATCATTAAAATAATGGATCATTATTTATAAATTTTATTTTTTTAAGAAGTTTTTTTTGTTCCTTAGTCGCCCCAACCAAAATTTTTTATAATTAAAAATATTTTAAATTTTTTTTATTTTATATATTAATTTAAAGCTCGATAGGGTCTTCTTGTCTTTTAATTTAATTTAGGATTCTTCACCTAAAAAATAAGTTCTATAAATTTTTGTAGAGACAGTATTACTCTTGTCAAACCATTCATACTAGCCCTCAATTATAGGGCAAATGATTATGCTACCTTTGCACGGTCAGGGTACCGCGGCCGTTAAATAAATATCACTGGGCAGGTCCGACTCCTTATATTTTAAATTTCAAGGAGCCATGTTTTTGATAAACAGGCAGAGTAAAAATTTGCCGAGTTCCTTTACAAAAATTAATTATTTTAATAATATTTGAAATTTTAATATTTTATGGTTATTAAAAATTATTATAAATAAATACTCATTTCAGCATTGATACTTGTTAATTTGATTTTTAACAACTTTTTTCTAAATTATATTACATATTTATCTTATCTTTATTTAGTGTAAATAAATTATAACAAATTTTAGTATTTTGGCTAGTTTCAAGCCTAAATTTTAAAAAAGTAATTATGTATTAATTTTATTAAACTTTTAAGCTTATCCCTAAAAGTCTGTAAAAATTCATAAAATAAATTTAAAGATTTTTAAATTTATAAAAAAAATTTGGATACTTCTATATCTTTAGAAAAAAACTAGCTATCATCTAATACGGATAAAATTTCATTTCTACCTTAACTTTTAAGAAAGTTTTTGCTACAACTAGTCTTAATATACTAAAATAAATAAATTAAAGTAGCTCATTAGATTTCGAGAAATTTATATTATAAAAATAAATCTAGCTAAACCATGATACAAAAGGTATATGAATTAAGCATTACTATATCAAAAATAAAATATTTCCTTCACAGTACTAATAATTATATAATGTATATAAAATTTCAATCTCCTTTACTATATTAACAGATGTTTCTTTATAATTTAATTAAAACATTTATATATAATTATTTTACTTAAAAATGACTTTTTATTAAAGTATACATTCAGTGTAAATGAATTGCATTTATTTATGCTACATTCTTCATCCAGAGACAATTTCCATTACCTCTACTATGTTACGACTTATCTCATTTTTCAACGAGAGCGACGGGCGATGTGTGCACACTTCAGAGCCGAATTCAGAAATTTTTTATAAATTTTTTTACTTTCAAGTCCTCCTTCAATTAAAAGTTTTAACTTTTTATTCCGTAGTTATAAATATTAATTGTAACCCATCCTCTCCTTCTCATAAGCTGCACCTTGATCTGACGTCTAAGATTATAAATCTTTTTTGTCAACTTCTTATTTTTTAAAAGTTGCCTGATCGACGACGGTATACAAACTGAATTACAAAAAAAGGTAAGGTTTATCGTGGATTGTCGATTACGAGACAGGTTCCCCTGAATGGTATAAAGTACCGCCAAGCTCTTTGAGTTTTAAGTTTTTAGACTCGTAGTACTCAGGTAAATATGGAATATCTATTTATAATTTAGAATAATAGGGCATCTAATCCTAGTTTATAACTAAATTGTCACAGCTTCAATATCTATAATTTTAATAAAAATATTTTTTTATATACAAATTTTACTTTTAGATAAAAAATCTTAAAATTAATTTATTATTATTTAACTGTCTTTTTACCTATATTGTATAACTTGATTTCTTGGTCTAACCGCGGATGCTGGCACCAAGTTGACCAAATCTTTTAGCTAATCTAGAGCAAGCTTTCGCTTCTTAACTAATATTAAACACTGGTGTATAGTGGTTCAGTCTCAAAATCATTTCCTTATAATTTTTTAAAATTAGATAATGATTTGTTTTTATAATTTAAACTATCTAATTTTATACCTCACTACGATCAATTAAAACCATGTGTATTTATTTGCTACTGTTATACTATAAAGTCAGAGCCAAGCCTATGTATAAAATAAAAAAAATATGTTTTTTGAAATAACAAAAAATTTTTAGAAAACACATATATATCTAATTAGTTTCTAGAGTGTTTTAAGCACGTTAGATTTTCGTTCTAAAAGAATAAAATTATATTATTAGAAATAATCTCTTGAGTATGAAATAGTACATTTGCCTTCCAAGTAAAAAGATTAATAATATTTAAAAGAGATATTACAAAGCGGTGTTAGGGCACGAAGAATTTTGATTTCTTAGGAGAGGAATAAACCTCCTGGTAAGATTTTAAGTTAAAACAAACTATAGGCCTTCAAAGCCTGAAATAAAAATGATTTTTAAATCTTGACCTGCTATAGTTTATAAAAACATCGAATTGCAAATTCGAAGATGAAATTAATATTCTAGCAAGTTTTGTTTGATGGCTGAGAGTATAAGCGGTAGACTGTAGATCTATTAACGGAATTAAATTTCCTCAACAAATATAATTTATTTTGTAAAATAAGCTAAATAATAAGCTGTTGGGTTCATACCCCAAAAATGAACTAAAGTTCTTTTACAATATAATTTTGTATAAAAGTTTATAATATCTATATTAATGAGGATGTTCATCTGAATATAAAGTGATTAATAAACAAAAAATATATGCTTGAATAATTCTAATACCAAATTCAAAAATAGTATAAAAAATTTGAATAGAGACTAAGAGTAATATAGAAAAAATTCCTGATATAAAAAATCTAGAAGTTAAATAATTTCCGATTAAAGTTAATACAATGTGTCCAGCTCTTATATTTGCTGTTAATCGAACAGACAAAGTAATAGGTCGAACCATAATTCTTACTGTCTCAATAATTACTAAAAACGGATTTAAAGCAGCAGGAGCCCCTATAGGTAAAAGACCAGCTACAACAGATCTTGGATTAAAAAAAATAGCGGAAATAATTAATGAAAGTCACAACGGAATACCAAGAGATAAAGAAACAGCTAAGTGACTAGTAGGTCTAAATACATAAGGAATTAACCCACTTAAATTTATAAAAATTAAAAATAAAAATAGTCCTCTAATTACATTCAAAAACCCTCCTAAATTTAATCCAAATGACCGAAAAATTTGAGATGATCCCGTATCTTTAAAAATATTGATATAAGCAAATCATCTTGGAAAACTGATTCAATAATTTGATCTAAAAATCAAAATAACAATTAAAGAGAAGATTCACATTAAAAAATATATAGATATAAAAACTTGATTTCTATCATCAAAAGAAGAAAAAATATCAACTAGCATTCTTATCAATTTCATTTATTTTCCCTAATATTTAGAATTTTAGGAGTTTTAGTTGAAAAATAAATTTTTTTAGATCATCAAATTAAAATAGAAATTATTAAAACAGCAATTCAAAATAATAAAAATAAAAAAATTCAATTTAATGGTGAAAGCTGAGGCATATAAGAGATACTAATTTTTATTAGTAACATAAAACCGACAATTTTATATTATACTTTAACTAATCCCTTATTATATTTTATTCAGAAACATGAACCATTCATTCTATAAAATTTTGTAATGGAATAGCTTCCACTACAATTGGTATAAAAGAATGATTAGCTCCACAGATTTCAGAACATTGTCCATAAAAAACACCAGGATATTTAATATAAAATCTAAGTTGATTTAACCGGCCTGGAATTGCATCTACTTTAACTCCTAAAGAAGGGACTGTCCAAGAATGAATAACATCGGCCGATGTTACAAGAACACGAATATCTGTGTTGATGGGAAGAACAACTCGGTGATCTACTTCTAACAAACGAAAATCACCTTTCTCCAATTCATTAGTAGGAATTATATATGAATCGAATTCAATATGAAAAAAATCTGAATATTCATAACTTCAATATCATTGATGTCCAATTCTTTTTAAAGTAACTCTACAATCCCCAACTTCATCTAATAAATAAAGTAACCGTAAGGAAGGAAGAGCCAAAAAAATTAAAATAATAGCTGGAATAATGGTTCAAATAGTCTCAATTTCTTGTCCTTCAACAAGAGAACGACAAGTTAGTTTATTAGTTATCAGTGATATAGCAGCATATCCAACTAAACTAATAATTATAACCAAAATTATCATAGCATGATCATGAAAAAAAATTAATTCTTCTATTAAAGGGGATGCAGCATCTTGGAATCCTAATTGACCTCATAGACTCATATCTTAATTTAAATTATCTAGCAACTAATGCACCAGTTTCTGGTGCATTATGAAAATCTCTTGGTAAAATATTATCTCATTCCAAAGCAGTTCTTAAATGAGTTCTTCAAATAACACTCCGCTGTGAAACTAAAGCTTCTCAAACAATTACTATAAAATATAATACCGCAACAAATGAAATTATAGAACCAATAGAAGAAACTACATTCCATTTTGTATAACAATCTGGGTAATCTGAATATCGCCGTGGTATTCCTCTTAAACCTAAAAAATGTTGAGGAAAAAACGTTACATTAACTCCAATAAATATAATATAAAAATGTGCCTTAGTTCATCGTGAATGTAGGGTAACTCCTGTAATCAAAGGAAATCAATAATTAAAGGCCCCAAATAAAGCAAATACTGCTCCTATAGATAGTACGTAATGAAAATGAGCTACTACATAGTATGTATCGTGTAATATAATATCTAGAGAAGAATTGGATAAAACAATTCCTGTAAGTCCTCCTACAGTAAATAGAAAAATAAACCCTAATGCTCAAAGTATTGGGGTTTCATATTTAATTTTTGCCCCATGAATTGTAGCTAATCATCTAAATACTTTAATTCCAGTAGGAACAGCAATAATTATAGTAGCTGCAGTAAAATATGCACGAGTATCTACATCCATTCCCACAGTAAATATATGATGAGCTCATACAATAAATCCTAAAACACCAATTGCTAATATTGCATAAATTATTCCTAAAGTCCCAAAGGTTTCTTTCTTAGATGAATAATGACTCACAATATGAGAAATTATTCCAAATCCAGGAAGAATTAAAATATATACTTCAGGATGACCAAAAAATCAGAATAAGTGTTGATATAATACTGGATCTCCACCACCTGCTGGATCAAAAAATGAAGTATTAAAATTTCGATCAGTTAAAAGTATTGTAATAGCTCCAGCTAATACAGGAAGGGAAAGAAGTAGTAAGATGGCCGTAATTTTTACAGATCAAACGAATAAAGGTAATCGTTCAAATTGTATTCCACGTCATCGTATATTAATAATCGTGGTAATAAAATTTACAGCACCCAAAATAGAAGAAACTCCAGCCAAGTGTAAAGAAAAAATTGCTAAATCTACAGACCCTCCTGCATGAGCTAAATTTCCAGATAATGGGGGATATACTGTCCATCCAGTTCCCACTCCACTTTCAACAGCTGCTGAAGATAATAATAATAATAATGCAGGAGGTAATAACCAAAAACTTATATTATTTAGCCGAGGAAAAGCTATATCAGGAGCTCCTAATATTAAAGGAACTAATCAATTTCCAAATCCACCAATTATTATAGGTATGACAAGAAAAAAAATTATTACAAATGCATGAGCTGTGACAATAACATTATAAAGTTGATCATCTCCTAGTAAAGCTCCTGGCTGACCTAATTCAGCTCGAATAAGAAGACTTAGAGCAGTACCAACTAATCCAGATCATATACCAAACAAAATATATAAAGTACCAATATCTTTATGATTTGTAGAAAAAAGCCAACGCAT